GCCCGTTTATATAACGGATCGGATGGTAGGCCACAAATTGGGAGAATTTGCACCAACTCTAAATTTCCGGGGACATGCAAAAAACGATAATAGATCTCGTCGTTAATAATTGTTAATAGTTAATAAAAAATAGAGATGCTTATCCTTCATTAATGCAGAGGTAAAACTTATGAGAAAAAAAAAGTCGCTGACTGAAGTATCTGCTTTAGGCCAATATATACCTATGTCTGTTCACAAAGCACGAAGAGTAATTGATCAGATACGTGGACGTTCCTATAAGGAAACGCTTATGATACTCGAACTCATGCCTTATCGAGCATGTTATCCCATTTTTAAATTAATTTATTCCGCAGCAGCAAACGCTAAACACAATAAAGGTTTCGAAAAAGAAGATTTAATCGTTTGGAAAGCGGAAGTCAACAAAGGAACTACCAGGAAAAAATTAAAACCTCGAGCTCGAGGGCGTAGTTATCTGATAAAAAAACCCACTTGTCATATAACTATTGTGTTGAAAGATCTATCCTACTATGAAACATATCAAACATTAGATAATCGAGAAAAGTATTTACCTAGCAATTTACGTTTAAAATCTAGTGGGGCAATATGGGACAAAAAATAAATCCACTTGGTTTCAGACTTGGTACAAGCCAAAGTCATTATTCCATTTGGTTTGCACAACCAAAAAATTATTCTGAGGGTTTACAAGAAGATCAAAAAATACGGGATTGTATCAAGAATTATGCTCAACAAAACATGAAAACATCTTCTGGTGTCGAGGGAATTGCACGCATAGAAATTCAAAAAAGAATTGATCTGATCCAGGTCATAATCTATATGGGATTCCCCAAGCTATTAATAGAAAATAGACCACGAGGCATCGAAGAACTACAGATGAATGTACAAAAAGAATTGAATTCTGTAAACCGAAAACTCAACATTGCTATTACAAGAATTGAAAAACCTTACAGGCACCCGAATATTCTTGCAGAATTTATAGCCGGACAATTAAAAAATAGAGTCTCTTTTCGAAAAGCGATGAAAAAGGCTATTGAACTAGCCGAACAGGCTGATACAAAAGGAATTCAAATACAAATTGCAGGACGTATCGACGGAAAAGAAATTGCACGTGTCGAATGGATCAGAGAAGGTAGAGTTCCCCTACAAACCATTCACGCTAAAATTGATTATTGTGCCTATACAGTTCGAACTATATATGGGGTTTTGGGTATAAAAATTTGGATATTTATAGACGAGGAATAAAATAATAAGCCTTTACTTGCCTTTCCCTTAAGACGGAACAAAAACGAAAAATGATCAATTCTAATTCTATAAGGTTGAATAAAAATTCGATTGACCCCCCTTTGACCGAATTGCTATGCTTAGTGTGTGACTCGTTGATTTTTGTTAGGATTAAGAAAAAATCTTACCAAAAAAATATGTTATATGACTAATTATGTTATATGAACTAATAACTAACTCATCACTTCAAATTATCTGGATCCAAGGAAGCAGTCAAGATAGGATATAGTGGTCTTATCATTGCAGCAACTGAATTCGCTTTGGCATAAAAAAAAGCAATCCGATTATGAGTTGTAAACAAAAGGATGTGGATAAACGGAAGGTGAGAGAAAGAAAAATAAATCTACCAATGATATAAAATTCCAATATGTAAGGCCTATGAATCATCTCACAAAGGACAGTGTAATAAAGCATAAATGCGGATTCATCTATCATTATATGAATCTCTTTGCAGCACAAAAATGAGGAGCCTGGAGCCAACAAAGACTAAGAATGTTGACTCAAAAAAAAGAAAGTAAAAGCTCCGTTGTCAAATTCAGGCCTCCCCATTAATCAAGAAGCGGTGGGAACGACGGAACCTGCGAATAAAGAAGATTCAATTGAAAATGAATACAAACGATTCAGCGGGCGGGATGGCGGAATAAACCAAAGACCACTTCATCTATTCTGAGCAGTCATGAACTAACCCTACAACAGAAATAGATATTGAAAGAGTAAATATTCGCCCGCGACATTTTTTGCTTATTTAATTGCTAAAATATAGGCGATCTGATATGAAAAAAGCGAAAAGAAAAATTTGTTATAACTATATTAAATTTCTTATTTTTTTCTTTTTATATAACTTCTATTTTCTATTATAAATTATCTTTTTAATTATCTAAAAATATATACTTTTATTTTTATTTGGATCATTTCATTCGCGAGGAGCCGGATGAGAAAAAATTCTCATGTCCGGTTCTGTAATAGAGATGGGATTGAAAAACCCATCTACTATAACCCCAAAAGAACTCGATTCCGTAAACAACATAGAGGAAGGATGAAGGGAATATCTTATCGAGGTAATCGTATTTGTTTCGGCAGATATGCTCTTCAGGCACTTGAACCCGCTTGGATTACATCTAGACAAATAGAAGCGGGGCGACGGGCAATGACACGAAATGCGCGTCGTGGTGGAAAACTGTGGGTACGTATATTTCCAGATAAACCTGTTACAGTAAGACCTGCGGAAACACGTATGGGTTCGGGGAAAGGATCTCCCGAATATTGGGTAGCTGTTGTCAAACCGGGTCGAATACTTTATGAAATAAGCGGGGTAACAGAAAAAATAGCCAGAAAAGCGATCTCAATAGCGGCATCCAAAATGCCTATACGAACTCAATTTCTTATTTCAGAATAATAGGAATGTAGAAACAAACGTTGGAATAAAAAAACAACCGCCATTTTTTTTTACAAAGTTTTGAACAAATAATACTTCTTTTTCTTTTTTCGCCTTTGCATTGAAAGATTCCAAAATGATATGATTCAACCTCAGACCCATTTGAATGTAGCAGACAACAGCGGGGCTCGAGAATTGATGTGTATTCGAATCATAGGAGCTAGCAACCGCCGATATGCTCATATTGGTGATATTATCGTTGCTGTGATAAAAGAAGCAATACCAAATATGCCCTTAGAAAGATCAGAAGTGATCCGAGCTGTAATTGTACGTACCCGCAAAGAACTGAAACGTGACAACGGTATGATAATACGATATGATGACAATGCTGCGGTTATTATTGATCAAAAAGGAAATCCAAAAGGAACTCGAGTTTTTGGTGCAATCGCCCGAGAATTGCGACAATTAAACTTTACAAAAATCGTTTCATTAGCTCCCGAAGTATTATAAATCACTAGAAAAGTAGGTTTTTTGAATGAAATCGAGTAGTAGATTGTGTATCACGTATATACCTTTCCTTTTTACAAAAAAAAAGAATAAACTAAGAAAAGCATGTTGATTATATCCAAATTCGGAGCACCACAAACTTTAGGGCATCATGAGTAGGGACACCATTGCCGATATAATAACCTCGATACGAAATGCTGACATGAATAGAAAGGGAACGGTTCGAATAACATCGACTAAAATCACGGAAACCCTTGTTAAAATACTTTTACGAGAAGGTTTTATCGAAAACGTGAGGAAACATCAAGAAAAAAACAAATATTTTTTGGTTTTAACTCTACGACATAGAAGGAATAGGAAAGGACCATATACAAAATTTTTAAATTTAAAACAGGTCAGTCGCCCTGGTCTACGAATCTATTCTAATTATCAACGACTTCCTAGAATTTTAGGTGGAATGGGGATTCTAATTCTTTCTACCTCTAGAGGTATAATGACAGATCGAGAGGCTCGACTAGAAAGAATTGGCGGAGAAATTTTATGTTATATATGGTAATCCCTATGATATACGAATTGGATCCGAAATTTCCTATTTTTGAAAAAAAGAGAAAGGACGGGTTGTCTAATATCACTCCTCCATCAGTTGAAACTTTAAAGGGGTTTTACCTGGAATGAAAGAAGAAAAATCGATTCATGAAGGTTTAATTATTGAATCACTTCCTAACGGCATGTTCCGGATTCGTTTAGATAATGAGGATCTGATCCTAGGTTATGTTTCGGGAAGGATACGGCGTAGTTTTATACGAATCCTGCCGGGGGATAGAGTTAAAATTGAAGTAAGCCGTTATGATTCAACCAGAGGACGTATAATTTATAGACTCCGTAACAAGGATTCAACCGATTAAGTTGCTTTTCCACTTCTCCATTCCGGAATACGAGAAAATTTCAAGAAACTTATTTTCTTCCAAGAAACAGATTCGGAATTAAAGTAAGGAATGAAAAATATGAAAATAAGAGCCTCCGTTCGTAAAATTTGTGAAAAATGTCGACTAATTCGTAGGCGGGGACGAATTATAGTAATTTGTTCCAACCCGAAACATAAACAACGACAAGGATAATAAGTCTACTAATAAAGTAGATTTTTTAACAAAGTAGATTTTTTAACGGACGCAATGTACAAATGATGTACAAAAAAAAAGAATAAATTTGTTTTGACATGAAATGGATATTTCCATATATCTCTGACTCATATTTATGAGACAATAAAATATGGCAAAACCCATACCAAGAATTGGTTTACATAAGAATCGGCGTATTAATTCACGTAAGAGTGCACGTAAAATACCAAAAGGAGTTATTTATGTTCAAGCCGGTTTCAACAATACCATTGTGACTGTTACAGATGTACGAGGTCGGGTGGTTTCTTGGGCCTCCGCCGGCACTTGCGGGTTCAAAGGGGCAAAAAGAGGGACACCATTTGCTGCTCAAACCGCAGCAGGAAACGCTATTCGTAAAGTCGTCGAGCAAGGTATGCAACGAGCAGAAGTCATGATAAAGGGTCCTGGTCTGGGAAGGGATGCAGCATTACGAGCTATTCGGAGAAGCGGCATATTGTTAAGTTTTGTACGCGACGTAACCCCCATGCCGCATAATGGCTGTCGACCCCCTAAAAAAAGACGTGTGTAAAAATAAACTAAGCATTGAAGGGATTTCAAGAGAAATAAATGACTCAATGATCTGATCTATTATCTATAATATTACTATGGTTCGAGAGAAAATAAGAGTATCTACTCGGACACTGCAGTGGAAGTGTGTTGAA